CTCTAACCTCTGAGCTAAGCGGGCTCACATAACACAAATTGTGCATGCATATGAATTCTTTCATAAACTACTGGGATATTAGTTATTAATTGTTTATTAATTAGCTCATAGTTTTCATCTCTAAAAATTCAATATAATATATAAATATTAATAAGATATAACAATATAAATATTAAATAAAATATTTATATCTAACACATAATTATTATTTATTATATATCTTCTATTATCTATTATTTAATATTATCTATTATTTAATAATAAATTTTTTCTATAATATATATTATAGAACTAGAATACCTTCTTTTTTTAATATATATATTAAAATATAAATATAATCTAAATATAATAGATATGTAAAATACTATTTCCAATACAAATCTTTATTTAAATCTTTGAAATAATGACTATATAGTAGTCGATTATATTTCAAATTGAAAATAATATGAAAATATTCTTATTATAATGAATAATTAGATAATTAGATTACAGGACAAAGTAATTTATATTAAATTATATTATTTAATATATAAAATATAAAAAAAAAAATAATATAATGTTATAGAATATAGAATAGAATTCTAAAAAATTGGATGGATTATCAAAAGAAATTTAATTAAAATATATAAATAAGTAATTAGAAATTAATAAATGGATTTTTGCTTTTAGTTTTGTTATTATATTAGAATAGAATTATAGGGTCGGTATCTGTCCGCTCTAAGGAAAAAAGAAAAAGAATCGAACGTTCGAGTATTCCAAATTCTATCAAAAAATGATAGAAGGAGGGAGATAAAAAAGATATAGATATGTGGTATATATCTCTCTATATTGAATTGCGAATACAGAGATAATAGAATCATTTCTGATTCGACCAAATATGGGTATCCAATATAGGTGAAAGAAAATCAATTAAACAATAATAGATTTCAAAATGGGAATAGGTATTACATTCTCATAATACAAATGAAAAAACATCCTAATGAGATCCCAATCTCAAAGAAAAAGAGGGGGATATGGCGAAATTGGTAGACGCTACGGACTTAATTGGATTGAGCCTTGGTATGGAAACTTACCAAGTGAAAACTTTCAAATTCAGAGAAACCCTGGAATTCACAATGGGCAATCCTGAGCCAAATCCTGCTTTCCGAAAAAAAAAAATAAAAGTTCAGAAAGTTAAAATTAAACAAAAAGGATAGGTGCAGAGACTCAATGGAAGCTATTCTAACAAATGGAGTTGACAACATTTCCTTTCGCAGTAGGAAATGAATCCTTCTATCAAAATTCCAGAAAGGATCAAGGATAAACATATATATATGTTTATATATATATATATATTTACTGAAATACTATTTCAGTTGATTAATGAAAATTACAAACTAATATTTGGAAATATTTCGATTCGATTTCGATCACAAAAGATGTCAATCAAATGAATTCCAACTTGAAGAAAAAATGTAATATTGATTGATCAAATCAGTCACTCCAACATAGTCTGATGGATCTTTTGAAGAAATGATTAATCAGACGAGAATAAAGATAGAGTCCCATTCTACATGTCAATACCGACACCAATGCAATTTTTAGTAAGAGGAAAATCCGTCGACTTTAGAAATCGTGAGGGTTCAAGTCCCTCTATCCCCAAAAGCCCTTGTTATTCTCTAATTTTTTATCCTATATCCTCTTTTTTTTTTTAATTTAGTTGACATAGACTCAACTAATTTCTTAAAATGAGGATAGTGCGTCAAGAATGGTCGGGATAGCTCAGCCGGTAGAGCAGAGGACTGAAAATCCTCGTGTCACCAGTTCAAATCTGGTTCCCGGCGATTCATTTGTATGAGTATCTATTCCCATATTCATTTTAATGAATTTTGGGAATAGATATATATTTATTAGTGGTGTTGATTATCATACATAATTTATAATTTATCTAGGTGTCCACAGATATTCTCTTTCTAGATGAAGAAAGAATAGATGTCTATTCTAGGTATATAAAGTATGTAAATGATTTATTCGATTTTGTTTCGCTTTTTTCTGCGCTCCAAAAAGAATGTTAATATTTCACCAATATTCAAACGGTTAAATTTGTTGGTTGAAAGACCAAAAAGTTGAATCTAGGCGAATTCAGAGGTTGGGAATAGTAAAAATTCATCTCAGATATATTACAAAAAAATCCGGTCCGTTTTTTTGGTATTTCTATTTTCTTCATTTCTTTGATCGTACTTTTTATTTTGCGGAGCCAGATATATAATTGATGTTGATGTGTATCTTACATAGTTAATGATGCAGACCTTTTTCAGTTCATCCTATTGGCTTGGCTCATCCGAAATAAGTATCATTCTAAATTGAGATTCTCAATGAATAGCTATATTATTGTATTTCTAAATTTTGTTATTTATACCATCCATAATAAGATATGAATGAAACCTCCATTATTCTGGCGGGTTAAACTTCAATTATTTTATTTCGTCTAATCTCTAAAAAAAAAAATGTATAGATATTC